AGGAAATGAGGAAGAGTCGCGGCCGGATCGTGGTATTCGTTCACGAAAAGCTAAACGTGTAGTCATTTTTACTGATAACGAAACGAATAAAGAGAAAGAAACATCTACTACTGAGACTCCCGGAACTACTAAAAACAAAAATACCGAGAATACTAGTAATCAGGATCGATCTGACGAAGTGGCTTTGACGCGCTATTCGCAACAATCAGATTTTCGTCGTGATCTAATCAAAGGATCCGTGCGAGCTCAAAGACGTAAAACAGTTACTTGGGAACTGTTTCAAGCAACTGTGCATTCCCCGCTTTTTTTGGACAGAGTAGACAAAACTTTTTTTTTTCCTTTTGACATCTCCGGAACACTGAGTTTGTTTTTCAGACATTGGAGTGATAAAGGCACGGAATTTAAAATTTCGAATTCTGAAGAGACAAAAGAAAAAGAAAAAAAAAAGGAGGCGAAAAGGCAGGAGAATGAGCGGATAAGAATAGCAGAAACTTGGGATACTATTATATTTGCTCAAGGAATAAGGGGTTATATGTTAGTAATCCAATCGATTCTTAGAAAATACCTAGTATTACCATCATTGATAATAGTAAAAAATATGGGCCGTATGTTATTATTTCAATTCCCCGAGTGGCGCGAGGATTTGAAAGCGTGGAGTAAGGAAATGCATGTTAAATGCACTTATAATGGTGTTCAATTGTCAGAAAAAGAATTTCCTAAAAATTGGTTAACGGATGGTATTCAGATAAAGATCCTATTTCCTTTCTGTCTGAAACCTTGGCACAAATCTAAAATACAATCGGATCATATAGATCCGGTGAAAAATAAAGGAAAAACAGAAAATTTTTGTTTTTTAACAGTTTGGGGAATGGAAGCTGAACTACCTTTTGGTTCTCCCCGAAAACGACCTTCCTTTTTTGAACCTATTGGGGAAGAAATTGAAAAAAAACTCCTAAAAATTAAAAAGAAATGCTTTCTAGCTCTACGAATTTTAAAGCAAAGAACAAAATGGTTTATAAGGGTTTCAAAACAAAAAACACGATGGATTTTCAAAATATTTCGATTTATAAAAAAAATAATGCAAGAATTTGCAAAAATAAGTCCAATTCCATTATTTGGCTTGAGGGAAATAAATGAATCGAGTATAAATAAAAATATAAATAGACAAAATTATACAATAAGTAATAAGATTATTCAGGAGTCGCCCAGTCAAATTAGATCCGGGGATTGGATAAATTATTCACTGACAGCAAAAAAAATAAAAGATCTGGCTGATAGGACAAGTACAATCAGAGATCAAATCAAAAAAATCACAAAAGATAAGAAAAAAATATTTATAACTCCAGAGCTAAACATTAGTCCTAATGAAACAAGTTGTGATGATAAGAAATTAGAGTTGCAGCAGGGGATTTGGCGGATATTCAAAAGAAGAAGTACTCGATTAATACGCAAATGGAACTATTTTTTGAAATTTTTTATTGAAAGGATATACATAGATATTTTTTTATGTATCATTAATAGTCTGAGAATTAATAGAAAACTTTTTCTTGAATCAAAAAAGAAAATTTTTTATAAATACAGCTCCAATAATGAAACAAATCAAGAAGGAATTGACGAAACAAATTCAAAAACAATTCATTTTATTTCGACTATCAAAAAGTCACTTTCTACTATTAGTAAAAAGAATTCGCCTATTTTTTGTGATCTTGCCTCTTTATCGCAGGCATATGTATTTTACAAATTATCACAAACCCAAGTTATTAATAAATATTACTTAAGATCTGTGCTTCAATATCACGGAACAATTCTTTTTATTAAGGATAAAATAAAAGATTCCTTTGGAACACAAAGACTATCTCATTTTCATTTGGAATCAGGACATAAGAAACTTCGCAATTTTAGACTGAATGAATGGAAAAACTGGTTACGGGGCCCTTATCACTATCATTACGATTTATCTAAGACTAGGTGGTCTCGATTAGTACCACAAAAATGGCGAAATAGAACTCAAAAAAGTTGTATCGGTCAAACAAAAAATTCAACCAATTTTGATTTATATGAAAAAGACCGAATAATTCATTACGAGAAACAAAATAATTATGCAGTGGAATCATTACTGAATAAAAAAGATAAATTAAAAAACTACAAATATGATTGTTTATCACATAAATATATTCATTATGAAGATAAAAAGGGCTCATACATTTATAGATCGCTGTTACAAGTAAATGAGGCAAAAAAGTTTCTCTCTAATTACAATACATATAATCCTAATTTTTTTTATGTATCGGGGGATATATCTCTTAATAATTATCTAAGAGAAGATTGCGATACGCGTAGAACTCCAGATAGAAAATATTTTGATTGGAAAATTTTTTATTTTTGTCTTAGAACAAAAATAGATATTGAGTACTGGGCCAATATTAATAAAAATACTAAGACTCGGACTAATTATTATCAAATAATTGATAACATTGATAATAAAGATAAAAAAGATCTTTTTTATCCCGCGATTCATAAACAAGTCAACCCGGCCAATCAAACAAAAACCTCTTTTGATTGGATGGAAATGAATGAAGAAATACTAAATTGTCCTATATCTAATTTGGAACTTTGGTTTTTCCCAGAATTTGTATCACTTTATGATGCATATAAAATTCAACCATGGACCGTACCGATCAATTTACTTCTTTTAAATTGTAATGGAAATGAGAACGATTTAAATTTTAATGGAAATGAGAACGTTAGTGAAAAAAAAAAAATTAACGAAAAGCAAAAAAAAGATCCTGAATTAGAAAATAAAACTAAAGAAGAAAAAAATAAGCCAGTCCAGGGAAATATTGGATCAGATCCATCAAATCAACAAAAAAATGTTAAACAAAGTGTTAAAGAAGATTCTGATGGAGGATCAAACATTCAAAGTAAAAATAAATCTACGAAGGACATAGCTGCGGAATTAGATTTCTTCCTCAAAAGATATTTTCTTTTTCAATTAAGATGGGATAATCCTTTGAATAAAAAAATACTTAATAATGTCAAAGTATATTGTCTACTCCTTAGGCTGAAAAATCCAAGAGAAATTGCTATAGCCTCTATTCAAAGAAACGAAATGAGTCTGGATGTAATGCCGATTTCGAAGACTCTAACTCTTGCAAAATTACTAAAAAGGGGAATATTGATTATTGAACCTGCTCGGCTATCTATAAAATGGGATGGACAATTTATTATGTATCAAACCATAGCTATTTCGCGGGTGCATAAAAATAAGCACCAAACCAAAACGAATAAAAAATGCCAAGAAAAAATAAATGTTGATAAGACTGGTCTTGATAAATTTATTGCACAACATGAAAAGTTGGTTGGAAATAGAAACAAAAATCATAACGATTTGCTGGTTGTTGAAAATATTTTATCTCCCAAACGTCGTAGAGAATTGAGAATTCGAGTTTGTTTAAGTTTCAATTCGGGAAGGAATGTGAATGTTGTGAATACAAATACAGTATTTTGTAAGGGTAACAAAGCAAGTAACTGTGTTCAATTTTTGGATGAAGGTAAACATCTTGATAGAAATACAAATCAATTTATTAAGTTAAAATTATTTCTTTGGCCCAATTATCGATTAGAGGATTTAGCTTGTATGAATCGCTATTGGTTTGATACCAATAATGGCAGTCGTTTTAGTCTGTCAAGGATACGTATGTATCCCAGATTGAGAATTAGTTGATGGTACATTTCCTATAGATCGCGCGACATATATGGCATATGAAGGCAAACAGATATACACCCGCGTTGTGTTATATTACATTCTGGTAGATGATACTGATTTAATGTAATGAACTTATCATATCAGAAAAGAATCGGCGGACTCTTCCTTACTTTTATTAAGTCCAAATTTTCTAGGTTTTGGGGACAAAATTTATCATCCATACCCTTTTTTGTATTCATATCCGAAAATTTGTAAATTGGATTGATTAATTGAATTCGAAAAAAAGAAGTATTATGAATAAATTAAGATTCTATTTTGGTGTATAAAAAATGAAAATGACTTATTATTATTACTGATCGAGAAAATCCATATTTGTAAAAACGAATAAAGAAGGGGGGCGAAAAGAATTATTTTTATGGTAAAAAGTTCATTTATCTCAGTTATTTCGCAAGAAGAAAAAGAAGAAAATAAAGGGTCTGTTGAATTTCAAATATTCAGTTTCACCAATAAGATATGGAAACTTACTTCACATTTAGAATTGCACAGAAAAGATTATTTATCTCAGAGAGGTCTACGGAAAATTTTGGGAAAACGTCAACGGCTACTGGCTTATTTGTCAAAAAAAAATAGAGTACGTTATAAAGAATTAATTAGTCAATTGGATATTCGAGAGCCAAAAACTCGTCTAAATTAATTTGAAAATTCGTTTTCAGCAATTCATGGAATAATGAATCGGAGAAAAATATATGACTGTACCAACTGCAAGAAAAGATCTCATGATAGTAAATATGGGCCCTCAACACCCATCAATGCATGGTGTTCTTCGACTCATTGTTACTCTAGATGGTGAGGATGTTATTGACTGTGAACCCGTATTGGGTTATTTACACAGAGGAATGGAAAAAATTGCAGAAAATCGAACAATTATACAATATTTGCCTTATGTAACACGTTGGGATTATTTAGCTACTATGTTTACAGAGGCAATAACGGTAAATGCACCAGAACAGTTAGGAAATATTCAAGTACCTAAGAGAGCCAGCTATATTAGAGTCATTATGCTGGAACTGAGTCGTATAGCTTCTCATTTATTATGGCTTGGCCCTTTTATGGCGGATATCGGCGCGCAAACCCCTTTTTTCTATATTTTCAGAGAGAGAGAACTGATATATGATCTATTCGAAGCTGCCACGGGTATGCGAATGATGCATAATTATTTCCGTATCGGAGGAGTAGCTGCTGATCTACCTCATGGCTGGATAGATAAATGTTTGGATTTTTGTGATTATTTTGTAACAGGGGTTACTGAATATCAAAAGCTTATTACGCGGAATCCTATTTTTTTGGAACGAGTTGAAGGGGTGGGCTGTATTAGTGGAGAGGAAGCAATAAATTGGGGCTTATCCGGACCCATGCTACGGGCTTCCGGAATTCAATGGGATCTTCGTAAAGTTGATCATTATGAGTGTTACGATGAATTTGATTGGGAAGTGCAATGGCAAAAAGAAGGAGATTCGTTAGCTCGTTATTTAGTCCGAATCAATGAAATGAAGGAATCCATAAAAATTATTCAACAAGCTCTGGAACGAATTCCAGGAGGTCCCTATGAAAATTTAGAGGTACGACGCTTTGGTAGCGCAAGGAATTCCGAATGGAACGATTTTGATTATCGGTTCATTAGTAAAAAACCTTCACCCACTTTTGAATTGTCGAAACAAGAACTTTATGTGAGAGTAGAAGCCCCAAAAGGGGAGTTGGGAATTTTTCTAATAGGAGATCAGAGTGTTTTTCCCTGGAGATGGAAAATTCGTCCGCCAGGTTTTATCAATTTGCAAATTCTTCCTCAGCTAGTTAAAAGAATGAAATTGGCTGATATTATGACAATACTAGGTAGTATAGATATCATTATGGGAGAAGTTGATCGTTGAAATGATAATTGATACGACAAAAGTACAACAAGCTATCAATTCTTTTTCCAGATCGGAATCGTTAAAAGAGTTTTATGGACTCATATGGTTGCTTGTTCCTATTTTTACTCCTTTATCGGGAATCATAATAGGGGTATTAGTAATTGTGTGGTTAGAAAGACAAATATCCGCAGGGATACAACAACGTATTGGACCTGAGTACGCCGGCCCTTTGGGAATTCTTCAAGCTCTAGCAGATGGGACCAAACTACTTTTCAAAGAGGATCTTCTCCCATCTAGAGGGGATAGTCATTTATTCAGTCTCGGACCGTCGATAGCGGTCATAGCAATTTTACTAAGTTATTCGGTAATTCCTTTTGGCTATCGCCTTGTTCTAGCCGATCTGAGTATAGGCGTTTTTTTATGGATTGCAATTTCCAGTATTGCTCCTATTGGACTTCTTATGTCAGGATATGGATCGAATAATAAATATTCCTTTTTAGGTGGTCTACGAGCTGCCGCTCAATCGATTAGTTATGAAATACCATTAACTCCATGTGTGTTATCAATTTCTCTACGTGTGATTCGTTAGGATATTCACTTTTTTTATTCATCATTAGGGGCGATGAACTAAACCAGATAGTTATATGAGTGAAACAAAACAGCTTAGAAATTGGCAGTCAAAAAATTGAGTCTCATTCCCTAGGTACAAGAGTTAAGCAAAAGTAAACATAAACACTATAAACTGTTTCCCAAAGATTGGTGGATTAGTCATCATGGTTTGAAGCGGGTACAAAAGATCAACCTGTATGGAGTTTTTACTTTTTACTATTCTATTGTTTGTATTACTATAACTATACCAGGGGTCGAGCAAAAATTAGTGGACGGTTAGGAATACCAAGGTACACAAAGGATTTGTAATGGAGAGAATGTAAGTTATCTCGAGAGGTATTTCCGCATAAAAGGAATCCTAATGGGGACTTTAAGTTGGTAGAAATGATCAAGCAGTACTTCCCCACGATCCCGATCCAGAGTATGTTCCTATCCACTGATTAAAGAAATTACTATCAGGAACGAAGTAATCTTTTATTTTATTTTTTCTTTATCCACTTTATACATAGTAATACATAAGTCTTAGCACAATTCATAAACTATATAGAATGTATAATTTTTTTTTCGTAATCGAAAGGTATGAATAAAAATAGTAGTACTAAATAAAAAGAAAGACAAAGTGAAATTATTCTAAAGGATAAGATCAATTCAGAAGCACTTTTTTATAGCAGACAGAATTGCATTGGTCTAATTTTGGACTCTCTGATGTATCGTTACTCGATCTACTCCACAAGCATATCGAGAAAATATCAAATCAGTCCTTATATTTTTTTGTGGCCGTCGAGGAGCCGTATGAAGCTGAAGTCTCATGTACGGTTTTGCAATAGCGAGGGGAATAGTGATGTTATCCTCGACTATGATTATCTAACAGTTCAAGTACAGTTGATATTGTTGAGGCACAGTCAAAATATGGGTTTTTGGGGTGGAATCTGTGGCGTCAACCTATAGGGTTTATGGTTTTTCTAATTTCTTCCCTCGCAGAATGTGAGAGATTACCTTTTGATTTACCAGAGGCAGAGGAAGAATTAGTTGCGGGCTATCAAACCGAATATTCTGGTATTAAATTTGGTTTATTTTACGTTGCTTCCTATCTAAACCTACTAGTTTCTTCATTATTCGTAACAGTTCTTTACTTGGGTGGTTGGAATTTTTCTATTCCGTACATATCCATTCCTGAGCTTTTCGGAAATAATGAAGTGTGTGGAGTCTTTGGAACGACAATTGGTATCTTTATTACATTAGCTAAAGCTTATTTGTTCCTGTTTATTCCTATCACAACAAGATGGACTTTACCCAGGCTGAGAATGGACCAACTATTGAATCTTGGGTGGAAGTTTCTTTTACCTATCTCTTTAGGTAATCTATTATTGACAACTTCTTTCCAACTCCTTTCGCTGTAAGGGCATAGGATATTATAGATTAATAACTTCTCTCAAACAAGAGAAAGAAACATTAAATTATTCAGAGATATTCCCAATATGTTCCCTATGGTAACTGGGTTCATGAATTATGGTCAACAAACAGTACGAGCTGCAAGGTATATCGGCCAAAGTTTTATGATTACCTTATCCCACGCGAATCGTTTGCCGGTAACTATTCAATATCCTTATGAAAAATTGATAACATCAGAGCGTTTCCGCGGTCGAATACATTTTGAATTTGATAAATGTATTGCTTGTGAAGTATGTGTTCGCGTATGCCCTATTGATCTACCCGTTGTTGATTGGAAATTGAAAACGGATATTCGAAAGAAACGATTGCTCAATTACAGTATTGATTTCGGAATATGTATATTTTGTGGTAACTGCGTCGAGTATTGTCCAACAAACTGTTTATCAATGACTGAAGAATATGAACTTTCTACTTATGATCGGCACGAATTGAATTATAATCAAATTGCTTTGGGTCGCTTACCGATGTCAGTAATTGGAGATTACACAATTCGAACAATTAGGAATTCGGCTCCAATATAAAGAAACCACAGGCAACCTTGTTGATTCAATAACAATTACCAATTAGTAAGATTCCGTTTTTCTTTGATCCGAAGGAACGAAGTTTGCTTAGGCAATAACTAAGAATCCTAAAGGGAGAATCTCGGCTTGTTTTATATTGAAAATATATTCATATATCCGTGATGATTTCAAAATCGATAAATTCAATTGAATTTTGAACGGTTCTTTTTTAGTATAGAGAAACGGGATGCAATTAAAAATACTAAGTGTATCTATATCAACATCAACCAACATCCCATAAGGAGTTAGGATTTAATTAAATTAGAAATGCATTTATTAAAAAAATTCAAAAAAGGATAACGTCTTTTTCCTGGTCTGGTCAATAAGGTCACATGAAACATTTTGACTTATTTTAGCGATTATTTTACATAAAAAAATGGATTTACCTGCACCAATACATGATTTTCTTTTAGTATTTTTGGGGTTGGGTCTTATTGTTGGCGGTCTAGGAGTAGTATTACTTACCAATCCAATTTATTCTGCCTTTTCTTTGGGATTGGTGCTTGTTTGTATATCCTTATTCCATATTCTTTCGGACTCCCATTTTGTAGCTGCGGCACAGCTACTTATTTACGTGGGGGCCATAAATGTCTTAATCGTGTTTGCTGTGATGTTCATGAATGGTTCAGAATATTACAATGATTTCCGTCTTTGGACCGTCGGAGATGGAGTCACTTCACTAGTTTGTACAAGTATTTTTGTTTCACTAATTACTACTATCTCAGATACGTCATGGTACGGGATTATTTGGACCGCAAGATCAAATCAAATTCTAGAGCAGGATTTGATAAATAATGGTCAACAAATTGGGATTCATTTATCAACAGATTTTTTTCTTCCGTTTGAACTTATTTCTATAATTCTTTTAGTTGCCTTGATAGGTGCAATTGCTATGGCTCGTCAGTAACAAATACTTAGATTAGAAAAGGGACTTCTTTTGTTTTGTCTTATATCATCTATTTTTCTTTAAATGCCGTTTTAAGGTCGTTCATGTATAAAATGTAAATGTTTTAATTAGATCTATTACTAATACCTTTCTTTAATTACGTACTTGTTATATTCTAGTCAATCGAATGGGTTGAATTATTGTTCATTCATATTGAAATGAATTTACTCAAGATTGAATTGATGAGGAGTAGTTCAATGATGCTCGAGCATGTACTTGTTTTGAGTGCCTATTTATTATCTATCGGCATCTACGGATTGATTACAAGTCGAAATATGGTTAGAGCACTTATGTGTCTTGAGCTTATATTGAATGCGGTTAATATGAATTTCGTAACATTTTCTGATTTATTTGATAGCCGCCAATTAAAAGGAGACATTTTCTCGATTTTTGTTATAGCTATTGCAGCCGCTGAAGCAGCTATTGGATTAGCTATTGTTTCTTCAATTTATCGTAACAGAAAATCAACTCGTATTAATCAATCAAATTTATTGAATAAATAGTAGTAATCATCCGCATAAAAATAAAAAATAGAATATTTACTTTAATTGGTATGTGTGCCACACTATTTTCTAAAAAAAGAAATCAAAGTATCTTGGCCCTCTCTCATGAGCAGATCCAGAAGTAGATTGATTACAAACTAATTCTGGTAAATCTAAATCATTGATTCGTCTGGTGTCTAAATGTATGATTCATTTACTAATTTACTAGATCGAAAATTTATGACGTTCAAAAAATTTATAGCTCCAATGTCACATTCAGTAAAGATTTATGATACATGTATAGGGTGTACTCAATGTGTACGAGCCTGTCCCACAGATGTATTAGAAATGATACCTTGGGATGGATGTAAAGCTAAGCAAATAGCTTCGGCTCCAAGAACCGAGGACTGTGTGGGTTGTAAAAGGTGTGAATCCGCCTGCCCAACAGATTACTTGAGTGTACGGGTTTATTTATGGCATGAGACAACTCGCAGCATGGGTCTAGGTTATTGATACGTTGCAAAAATTCTACTTGCATCTTTTGGGTTTCTCTTTACCGACAAAAACCCGTACTCTATAAATTCATCATTACATATATATATTATATAAATATATTATAGAGTACGGGTTTTTCTGGTCAAAGTGTATCTTGTCTTTACCACGAATTATTTTCCTTGGTTAACAATAATTGTTGTTTTGCCGATATTCGCGGGCTCCTCAATTTTATTTTTACCCCATAGGGGAAATAAGACCATTAGATGGTATACTATTTGTATTTGTCTATTAGAACTCCTTCTAACCACCTATGCATTCTGTTATCATTTTCAATTGGACGATCCATTAATCCAATTGGAACAGGATTATAAATGGATAAATATTTTTGATTTTCACTGGAGGCTCGGAATCGATGGACTTTCGCAAGGACCCATTTTACTGACGGGCTTCATTACGACTTTAGCAACTTTAGCGGCTTGGCCTGTTACTCGAGATTCACGATTGTTCCATTTCCTGATGTTAGCAATGTACAGCGGTCAAATAGGATCATTTGCCTCTCGAGATCTTTTACTTTTTTTCATCATGTGGGAGTTAGAATTAATTCCTGTCTACCTACTTCTATCCATGTGGGGGGGGAAGAGACGTTTGTACTCGGCTACAAAGTTTATTTTGTACACTGCGGGAGGTTCTATTTTTCTCTTAATGGGAGTTCCAGGCATGGGTTTATATGGTTCTAATGAACCAACATTAAATTTTGAAACATCAGCTAATCAATCGTATCCTGTAGCATTGGAAATAATATTATATCTTGGATTTTTTATTGCTTATGCTGTCAAACTGCCGATCATACCTCTACATACATGGTTACCGGATACCCACGGGGAAGCACATTATAGTACATGTATGCTTTTAGCCGGAATCCTATTAAAAATGGGAGCATATGGATTAGTTCGGATCAATATGGAATTATTACCCCACGCGCATTCTATATTTTCTCCTTGGTTGATGATAGTAGGTACAATTCAAATAATCTATGCAGCTTCAACATCTCCCGGTCAACGCAATTTAAAAAAGAGAATTGCGTATTCTTCTGTATCTCATATGGGTTTCATAATTATAGGAATTAGTTCCATAACCGATACGGGACTTAACGGGGTCATTTTGCAAATGATCTCTCATGGATTTATTGGTGCGGCACTTTTTTTCTTGGCAGGAACGAGTTACGATAGAATACGTCTTGTTTATCTCGACGAAATGGGGGGGGTAGCTATCCCAATGCCAAAAATATTTACACTGTTCAGTAGTTTCTCAATGGCTTCTCTTGCATTGCCGGGAATGAGTGGTTTTGTTGCGGAGTTGGTAGTATTTTTTGGAATAATTACTAGCCAAAAATTTTTTTTAATGCCAAAAATACTAATTACATTTGTAACGGCAGTTGGAATGATATTAACTCCCATTTATTCATTATCTATGTTACGCCAGATTTTCTATGGATACAAACAATTTAATGTTCCAAATTCTCAATTTTTAGATTCTGGACCGCGAGAACTTTTTGTTTCGATCTGTATCCTTCTACCTGTAATAGGTATTGGTATTTATCCGGATTTCGTTTTTTCTCTATCAGTTGACAAGGTAGAAGCCATTTTATCTAATTACTTTTATAGATAAGTTTTAGCAAAAATACATACAATAAGATACAAATTAAGTTAAGTAAAATAAAAAATTCTTTTGCGTCGCTCGTTGTACAAGGTACAATGAAAAAGAAATAAACAACATTAAAAAATTCATTAGATACATTTGGAGTTTGTGAGAACCATAAACTACTTTAAGTTTATGGTTCTCACAAACTCTTACAAACTTTCGCTATATACGATATTCCCTTGTATTGTATTGGCAAGGCCCCTTCTTCTTCAATTAGATGTTAATGTGAATGAACCATAACTATGCAGCCCTATTCCTAATAGATTTACCCCAAAATAGCATATCCAAATTATAAGAAATCCCATAGAAGCCACAATTGCAGAATTTATGCTTTGCAAATTTTTCTTTGTTCGAGTATGTAAATAAATCGCAAATATAGTCCAAGTAATAAATGCCCAAGTTTCCTTGGGATCCCAACTCCAATATGATCCCCACGCTTCGTTAGCCCATACTGCTCCCGAAAGAATACCGATGGTTAAAAAGATAAAACCTAGACTAATGACACGACAACTCCAAAAATCTAATTGTTGAATTAATTGATACCTATGATAATTTCTACACGAAATAAAAAAAGTGTTTTGTAAAACATTGCTTATTTGATTCACGTATTGGGTCTCGCCAGAGTAAAAGGGCCCAATTAATAAACGATTACCTTTACCAATACCAAAAATTTCTAGGTTTCTCCGAAATGTAATTACTAGAAGGGCTATTGATAATAATGATCCACATAGAAGAGCTGCGTAGCTCAATACCATCATACTTACGTGCATCATTAACCACTGGGATTGGAGAGCAGGTACTAATTTTGTGGATTGATGCATTTCAGTTAAAAGGCCTGAAGTAGCAAAGCCTTGGGTAAAAATAGCGCTCGGTGCGGTTATTGCACTTAAATTATTTTTCTGGTTCCTAAAATAGGGAACCAGATGAATAATGGAAAAACCCCATGAAAGGAACATTAATGACTCATATAAATTACTTAAGGGAAAATGCCCAGAAGAAATCCAACGAATAGCTAAAAATCCTGTTATACAGAAAAAAGTAGCTATCAGCCCTTTTTCTAACGAATCATATAGTTCGGCAATTTCGTGGACTAATAAGGTCATCAAATAAATCGTGATTACAATTGAAACAATCGAAAAAGAGATATGAGTTAATATATGTTCTAAAGTAAAAAATATCATAAAAAATCCTAAATGTAAATCTGGAATTTAATTCATTATAGGATTTATTTTAGTTCTTTTCGAAGATGCCGCCACTCGGACTCGAACCGAGATGCTCTAGCACTGCTTCCTAAGAGCAGCGTGTCTACCGATTTCACCATGGCGGCGTGTTCGAAATCATAATAGCTCATCCATATTCAATCGTCGAGATTGAAGGATTCAATTAATATCCTTTAGCTTTAGCAAAACTGAATAAAGACTCGGTCAATTTTCTATTTGAACGTTCAATAATCTTTACTTGGATAACGGTGTTTGTTATTTTTATTTGAATTTTCACAATGCAATTGTTTTTTTTTGCGGTTAAAGGTAAGCTCGTCCGGAATCTAACAGTGGGGGCTAGATAGTTCTGTTCGCAATCTGGACCCAGAGTTAAAAAAATTCCCCCCCCTTTTTATACTCTACCCAAGGAATTTTTGTTTTTGAGAAATTGAAAATTTCAAATCAAATATTTTGAAAGCTTGGTATCAAAACTTAATTAATTAATGGGATTTTCTTTGTGTCCATAATTTTTCTTTGGATTTACCAAACTTATTAGGTATTGGGTTGGGTGTATAACAAAAAACTTTAAATCTAAGGATGAATTTCTATCGGAATTTTGCTAGATTAAAACTTTTTGCAAAGAAAAAATAAAAATACAACGTATTATTTTGAAAAGTGAATAAGTCGATGGGGATTATAATCTTCCCCATCCCCCAAAAACTCACAAAAAAGAGAAAATTTTGTACCTTGAGCTTAAATTTTGTATAGTAACTTTCCAGTAGACAAAAAAGTTTTTATTATACATACCACACCACAATATGAGAATGAGATTCTATTTCATATTGATCAGTTCAAAATAAATATTAGTTAAAGGTAATAAGAAAGTAAGAATGATTCAATTAGCCAATTGATCGATTCATTTCAATTTAATTTACCTTATTTCATTATTACTATTACCTGTTTGTACTTGTTTGTCGCACAAAAAAACTTTTGGAATTCCCAGTAGAAAGAGATTTTGCTAAAGAAAGCGCTTTTACTGCCACCAAATATCCTTTGAATTTCCAAATATTTTTACGAATACGCTTTTTTGAGATAGAAGTACGTTTCTTTGGAACCGCCATTCAAAAATAAAGAGGTTACTCATTATTATAGTTAAATGTGAAAGACATCTATTGGTTAAACAAAATAGATTTTTTTACACTATTATTATATACAATATTCTTACATACAATAATACAATATTCAAAATGAAGTCAAAGAATAGTTGAATAGTTTTTTTTTTTTATTTTTTTTGTTACTATTTGAATATATCCTCATTCAGATTTATTTCGATGGGATTCGCTGCTCTAGAAATTGAATTGCTTGCCGTTAAGAATCAAAAGGGGGTTTAATTGAGTTTCTCGGGATATTTTGGTCGTGTTAGTTATTGTTTTACTATACGTAAATTTTATTTATACTTTAATAAAAGTTCAAATTGATCGAAAAGTTTTCTAAAAACTACCTGCTTTTCTTTTAAAAATAAAAACACTACTGTAAAATGCAAATTCTTTTTTCTCTTAATTCTAATTGATCAAGTAAAGTAGACCTAATGAAAATTATAAAATTCGAATCAGTTAATGAGTTAGTAGTTAATTGATTGATACGTAGCTTGATAATCAAAGAAGAACGTTTTAGTATTCTTTATCTAGCAATTATATGCAAACTGAAGCGCGGAGTAACGAAATTACGGATATCATAGAATTTTCTATAATTAGAATTAATTTGTTTGATTGGAAAGCATGTAAGCAATTCAATCAGTTCTACAACGAACTAGTTAATTATTATGACAAAATTAACTAAAATAATGATGTCTTTTTTTTTTCTGTATGATTAGAATTTTTCATTTTATTTGATTATTTTTTTTTGCTCTTTATCAAAGAAATAAGAACTGGTGAATCTGAAACAATTAAACAATTAATAAAAAATACAATAAGTTTAATTATGGAACATACATATCAATATGCATGGATCATACCCTTCCTTCCGCTGCCAGTTCCTATAGCAATCGGAGTGGGACTTATCCTTGTTCCAACAGCAACAAAGAGTCTTCGCCGTATGTGGGCTTTTCCTAGTGTTTTATTACTAAGTATCATTATGATTTTTTCAGCCGATCTGTCTATTCATCAAATAAATGGCAGTCTTATTCATCAATATGTATGGTCTTGGACTATCAATAATGATTTTTCCTTAGAATTTGGCTATTGGATCGATCCACTTACTTCCGTTATGCTACTATTAATCACTACTGTTGGAATAATGGTTCTTATTTATAGTGACAATTATATGTCTCATGATCAAGGATATTTAAGATTTTTTGCTTATATGAGTTTTTCCAATGCTTCCATGATGGGATTGGTTACTAGTTCCAATTTGATACAAATTTATATTTTTTGGGAATTAGTTGGAATGTGTTCGTATCTATTAATAGGGTTTTGGTTCACACGACCACTTGCCGCAAGTGCTTGTCAAAAAGCCTTTGTAACTAATCGTGTAGGAGATTTTGGTTTATTATTGGGAATTTTAGGTTTTTATTTTATAACGGGTAGTTTCGAATTTCGGGATTTGTTCGAAATAACCAATAACTTGATTGAGAATGGTGGGGTAAATTCTTTATTTCTTACTTTGTGTGCCTCCTTATTATTCGTCGGTGCAGTTGCTAAATCGGCACAATTCCCTCTTCATGTATGGTTACCTGATGCCATGGAGGGGCCTACCCCTATATCAGCTCTTATACATGCCGCTACTATGGTAGCAGCGGGAATTTTTCTTGTAGCTCGGCTTCTTCCTCTGTTTACAGTTATACCCTACGTAATGAATTTCATTTCTTTGATAGGTATAATAACAATACTATTGGGAGCTACTTTGGCTCTTGCTCAAAGAGACATTAAGAGAAGTTTAGCCTATTCTACTATGTCTCAATTGGGTTATATTATGTTAGCTTTAGGTATGGGGTCTTATCGGGCTGCTTTATTTCATTTGATCACTCATGCCTATTCGAAAGCATTATTATTTTTAGGATCCGGATCCATTATTCATTCAATGGAAACCATTATTGGATATTCGCCAGACAAAAGCCAGAACATGGCTCTTATGGGAGGTTTAACAAAATATGTGCCAATTACAAAAACTGCTTTTTTGTTAGGTACACTTTCGCTTTGTGGTATTCCACCTCTTGCTTGTTTTTGGTCCAAAGACGAGATTCTTAATGATAGTTGGTTGTATTCACCAATTTTCGCGATAATAGCGTGTTTCACGGCGGGCTTAACTGCATTTTATATGTTTCGAATGTATTTACTTACTTTTGAAGGGCATTTAAATGTTCATTTTAAAAATTATAGCGGAAAAAAAAATAGCCCGTTCTATTCAATATCTATATGGGGTAAAGAAGGAGCGAAATCGCTAAAACAAAATTTTGTTTTATCAACAATAAATAATAATGAGAGCGTTTCCCTTTTTTCAAAAAAAACGTATCCAATTGATGGGAATGTAATAAATATAAATATGGTGCGACCCTTTAGTACTATTACTCATTTTTCCAAGAAAAAAACCTCCACGTATCCGCACGAATCAGACAATACTATGCTATTGCCGCTTCTTGTATTGGTCTTATTTACTTTGTTCGTTGGATCCATAGGAATTCCCCTCGATCCAGGAGGAATGAAATTTGATCTATTATCAAAATGGTTAATTCCGTTGATAAATCTTTCAAATTTGACCAATTCTCTGGATTGGTATGAATTCGTGATAAATGCCATTTTTTCAGTAAGTATAGCCTTTTTCGGGATAGTTATAGCGTCTCTTTTATATATGCCTGTTTATTCATCTTTCCAGAATTTTGGCTTAATTAATTCATTTGTTAAAAGGGGTCCTAAAAGAATTTTATGGGACCAAATAATGAATGTTATATATGATTGGTCATATAATCGTGGTTATATCGACGTTTTTTATGAAACAATTTTGACTAGGGGTGTAAGAGGTTTAGTTGAATTTATTTATTTTTTTGATAGACAAGTAATTGATGGAATTACCAATGGGGTTGGTGTTACAAGTTTATTTGTCGGAGAGGCAATTAAATATGTAGGGGGCGGCCGAATTTCTTCTTATCTATTCTTGTATTTATTTTTTGTATCAATTTTTTTATTAATTTACTACGTTTTTAATTTCTAAATCTAAAACAGAAGTCTAGTCTATTAGAATAATTTCCAAATCGCTATCAAGATATCTATCAAATTCATATATATATATTTATATTATATATGTATATGAATTTTTATCTATATTTCTTTTTTCCTTTCCATTCACTCGGATCTCTTCCGTTTCATCTATTTTGTCCGGATCGTGATCGTTCCTTTCTTCCGAACAAAAGGAGGGGGATGGGGCTTCTTCAGTGGACCCCCCTTG